GCTGGCGTAGCTTAACTAAAGCATAACACTGAAGCTGTTAAGATGGACCCTAGAAAGTCCCACGAGCACAAAGGCTTGGTCCTGACTTTACTATCAGCTTTAACTGAACTTACACATGCAAGTCTCCGCACCCCTGTGAGGATGCCCTTAATCCCCTGCCCGGGGACGAGGAGCCGGCATCAGGCACGCCTCGGCAGCCCAAGACGCCTTGCTAAGCCACACCCCCAAGGAAACTCAGCAGTGATAGATATTAAGCCATAAGCGAAAGCTTGACTTAGTTAAGGTTAAGAGGGCCGGTAAAACTCGTGCCAGCCACCGCGGTTATACGAGAGGCCCAAGTTGACAGTTACCGGCGTAAAGAGTGGTTATGGAATAATATTTAATAAAGCCGAACACCCCCTCAGCTGTCATACGCACCTGGGGGCACGAAGCTCCACTGCGAAAGCAGCTTTAATACCCCTGAACCCACGACAGCTATGAAACAAACTGGGATTAGATACCCCACTATGCCTAGCCGTAAACTTTGATGAAAATATACAACTGACATCCGCCAGGGAACTACAAGCGCCAGCTTAAAACCCAAAGGACTTGGCGGTGCCTTAGACCCACCTAGAGGAGCCTGTTCTAGAACCGATAACCCCCGTTCAACCTCACCACCTCTTGTTTTCCCCGCCTATATACCACCGTCGTCAGCTTACCCTGTGAAGGTCATATAGTAAGCAAAATGGGCATAACCCAAAACGTCAGGTCGAGGTGTAGCGCATGGGGTGGGAAGAAATGGGCTACATTCTCTAAAATAGAGCATTACGAACCACGCTGTGAAACCAGCGTCCGAAGGTGGATTTAGCAGTAAACAGAAAGCAGAGAGTTCTCTTGAAACTGGCTCTGAGGCGCGCACACACCGCCCGTCACTCTCCCCGAGTTCAATTTACCCTTCTAACTAAGAAGTTAACCGAACAAAGGGGAGGCAAGTCGTAACATGGTAAGTGTACCGGAAGGTGCGCTTGGAATAACCAGAGTGTAGCTAAGATAGAAAAGCACCTCCCTTACACCGAGAAGACATCCGTGCAAATCGGGTCACCCTGAGCTGACTAGCTAGCCAACACATTTGGTCTAACACCACAACATAAATACCCCAATAAAACTTAGAATTAAGTCAACAAACCATTTTTCCCCCTTAGTATGGGCGACAGAAAAGGGAACATTGAGCAACAGAGAAAGTACCGCAAGGGAAAGCTGAAAGAGAACTGAAACAACCCATTTAAGCCTAGAAAAGCAGAGATTAAATCTCGTACCTTTTGCATCATGATTTAGCCAGCAAACCCGAGCAAAGAGAACTTTAGTTCTGGCCCCCGAAACTAGACGAGCTACTCCGGGACAGCCTATTATAGGGCCAACCCGTCTCTGTGGCAAAAGAGTGGGACGAGCCCCGAGTAGAGGTGATAAACCTATCGAGCCTAGTTATAGCTGGTTGCTTAGGAAATGAATAGAAGTTCAGCCCCCTGGCTTTCTTAAGACATAAAGGTAAAACTAACCTAGTCCCAGAGAAACCAAGGGAGTTAGTCAAAGGAGGTACAGCTCCTTTGAACAAGGACACAACCTTAACAGGCGGCTAAGGATCATAATTACCAAGGTAACCTGTTACAGTGGGCCTAAGAGCAGCCACCTGCATAGAAAGCGTTAAAGCTCAGACAGATATAAACCTCTTATTTTGATAAAAAATCCTACCCCCTAACCGTACTAAGCCATTCCATGCCCCCATGGAAGAGATTATGCTAGAATGAGTAATAAGAGGGAATAACCCTCTCCCGGCACATGTGTAAGTCGGACCGGACTCCCCACCGACAAATAACGAACCCAGACCAAGAGGGTAATATAGGCCAGAAAAAACACCAAGAAAAGCCTACACCGATAAATCGTTGACCCCACACAGGAGTGCAAGCAGGGAAAGACCCAAAGGAAGAGAAGGAACTCGGCAAACACAAGCCTCGCCTGTTTACCAAAAACATCGCCTCTTGCAATCAAAATATAAGAGGTCCCGCCTGCCCTGTGACTATGGGTTTAACGGCCGCGGTATTTTGACCGTGCGAAGGTAGCGCAATCACTTGTCTTTTAAATGAAGACCTGTATGAATGGCATCACGAGGGCTTAGCTGTCTCCTCTCCCAAGTCAATGAAATTGATCTGCCCGTGCAGAAGCGGACATAACTACATAAGACGAGAAGACCCTATGGAGCTTTAGACACCCGGCAGATCACGTCAAGTAGCCTTGTCTTACCAAGTAAAAACGCAGTGACCCCTAGCCTATATGTCTTTGGTTGGGGCGACCGCGGGGGAAAACAAAGCCCCCATGTGGACTGGGGGCACTGCCCCCACAGCCAAGAGCTACTGCTCTAAGCACCAGAATTTCTGACCAAAAATGATCCGGCGAACGCCGATCAACGGACCGAGTTACCCTAGGGATAACAGCGCAATCCTCTCCCAGAGTCCCTATCGACGAGGGGGTTTACGACCTCGATGTTGGATCAGGACATCCTAATGGTGCAGCCGCTATTAAGGGTTCGTTTGTTCAACGATTAAAGTCCTACGTGATCTGAGTTCAGACCGGAGTAATCCAGGTCAGTTTCTATCTATGAAGTGATCTTTCCTAGTACGAAAGGACCGGAAAGAAGGGGCCCATGCTTGAGGCACGCCCCACCCCCACCTGATGAAGGCAACTAAAACAGACAAGGGGGCACATCAAAGTGTGCCTAAGAGAACGGCGCGCTAAGGTGGCAGAGCCCGGTAATTGCGAAAGGCCTAAGCCCTTTTTCTCAGAGGTTCAAACCCTCTCCTTAGCTATGATCACGACCCTAATCACCCACGTTCTTAACCCCCTAGCATACATCGTCCCCGTTCTTCTAGCAGTCGCCTTTCTTACCCTTCTTGAACGAAAAGTTTTAGGATACATGCAACTGCGAAAGGGGCCCAATATTGTTGGTCCCTATGGATTACTTCAACCAATCGCAGACGGCCTAAAGCTTTTCATTAAGGAACCGGTTCGACCCTCAACCTCTTCCCCCTTCCTTTTCCTCGCTACACCAATACTAGCCCTAACACTTGCGCTTACCCTATGAGCCCCAATACCTATTCCCTACCCCATCACAGACTTAAATCTAGGTGTACTATTCGTGCTTGCACTATCTAGCCTTGCCGTTTATTCTATTTTGGGCTCCGGATGGGCATCAAATTCAAAATATGCCTTGATCGGTGCTTTACGAGCTGTAGCACAAACGATTTCTTATGAAGTCAGTTTAGGGTTAATTCTACTTAGCGTAATTATTTTTACGGGTGGTTTTACGCTCCAAACCTTTAACATCGCCCAAGAAAGCATCTGATTAATTGTACCGGCATGGCCCCTTGCCGCTATGTGATATATTTCAACCCTTGCCGAAACAAACCGTGCCCCATTTGACCTCACAGAAGGAGAATCCGAACTAGTATCTGGGTTCAATGTAGAATATGCTGGAGGACCCTTCGCCCTCTTTTTCTTGGCTGAATACGCCAATATTCTTCTCATAAACACACTTTCAGCCATCCTATTCTTAGGGGCAACTCACATTCCAGCCTTACCCGAACTAACGGCCATAAACTTGATGACCAAGGCAGCTCTACTATCCGTAGTATTTTTATGGGTACGGGCTTCCTACCCCCGATTTCGATATGATCAACTTATACACTTGGTTTGGAAAAGTTTCCTCCCTATAACCCTGGCCTTGGTACTATGACACCTTGCACTTCCTATTGCACTCGCAGGTTTGCCCCCCCAGACTTAATACTGCAAGGAATTGTGCCTGAATGCTCAAGGACCACCTTGATAGCGTGGCTAATAGGGGTTCAAGTCCCCTCAATTCTAGAAAGAAGGGGCTCGAACCCATACTCAAGAGATCAAAACTCTTAGTGCTTCCACTACACCACCTTCTAGTAAGGTCAGCTAATTAAGCTTTTGGGCCCATACCCCAAATATGTTGGTTAAAATCCTTCCTTTACTAATGAACCCCTATGTACTTACCATTTTAATCTCTAGCCTGGGCCTAGGTACAGCCCTCACCTTTGCTAGCTCCCATTGACTACTTGCATGAATAGGGCTAGAGATTAACACCCTTGCCATTATTCCAATTATAGCACGCCAACACCACCCCCGAGCAGTTGAAGCTACCACTAAGTATTTTCTTACACAAGCCACAGCTGCAGCAATAATCCTATTTGCCAGCACTACCAACGCCTGGTTAGTAGGAGAATGGGATATTCAACAATTATCACACCCCCTAGCAGCCACAACCGCTATAATAGCCCTAGCACTAAAACTAGGATTGGCACCAGTACATTTTTGATTACCGGAGGTCCTTCAAGGACTTGAACTCACCACAGGACTTATTCTTTCTACCTGACAGAAACTTGCACCATTTGCACTCCTAATTCAGGTAGCGCCAGCAATTGACTCTACTCTCCTTGTTACACTAGGGCTTATGTCAACCCTTGTAGGGGGCTGAGGGGGGCTAAACCAGACTCAACTACGTAAAATTTTAGCATACTCTTCAATCGCCCACCTCGGCTGAATAGTTCTAATTTTACAATTCGCACCTTCCCTCACACTCCTCAGCCTGCTACTTTACATTGTAATAACAACTTCAGCATTCCTTACACTAAAGACCAACCAATCTTTGACCATTAACGCCCTTGCAACCTCATGAACCAAAGCACCAACCCTAGCCGCACTTACCGTGCTTGTATTGCTCTCCCTAGGTGGCCTCCCCCCTCTCTCAGGGTTTATACCAAAATGACTCATTTTACAAGAATTAACAAAACAAGGCTTACCACTAACTGCTACGCTAGCTGCTATGACAGCCCTACTTAGCCTTTACTTCTACCTACGACTTTGTTATGCTATGACCCTGACCATCTACCCTAATACACTAGTTGCCACAGCCCCTTGACGACTTAATTTTAACCATCTTACGCTCCCACTTTCACTTATAACTATTATAGCCTTAATACTACTTCCTCTCACCCCCGCTGTTAGTGCAATACTAACCTTATAAAGGGCTTAGGATAGCATTAAGACCAAGAGCCTTCAAAGCTCTAAGCGGGAGTGAAAATCACCCAGCCCTTGTTAAGACTTGCGGGACTTTATCCCACATCTTCTGAATGCAACCCAGACACTTTAATTAAGCTAAAGCCTTTCTAGGTGGGAAGGCCTCGATCCTACAAAATCTTAGTTAACAGCTAAGCGCTCTATCCAGCGAGCATCCATCTACTTTCCCCCGCCACAGAGTGGCGAGGCGGGGGAAAGCCCCGGTAGGCTGTTAGCCTACTTCTTCAGGTTTGCAATCTAACGTGTTGTACACCACAGGACTTGATAAGGAGAGGAATTAAACCTCTGTTCGTGGGGTTACAATCCACCGCTAAACACTCAGCCACCCTACCTGTGGCAATCACACGATGATTTTTCTCAACCAACCACAAAGACATTGGCACCCTTTATTTAGTATTTGGTGCCTGAGCCGGAATAGTCGGCACAGCCCTGAGTCTCCTTATTCGAGCCGAACTGAGCCAGCCCGGAGCCCTTCTGGGTGATGATCAAATTTATAATGTGATCGTCACGGCCCATGCTTTCGTTATGATTTTCTTTATAGTCATGCCAATTATGATTGGCGGGTTCGGAAACTGATTAATCCCCCTTATGATCGGTGCCCCTGACATGGCCTTTCCCCGAATAAACAACATGAGCTTCTGACTGCTTCCCCCGTCCTTTCTTCTTCTCTTAGCCTCATCTGGGGTTGAAGCCGGGGCCGGGACAGGGTGGACAGTATACCCCCCTCTGGCCGGTAATCTAGCCCACGCAGGAGCCTCTGTAGATTTAACTATTTTTTCCCTTCACTTAGCTGGTATTTCTTCTATTTTGGGGGCAATTAATTTTATTACAACCATTATTAACATGAAACCCCCGGCGATTTCTCAATATCAAACCCCTCTTTTTGTATGGGCTGTTCTGATTACTGCCGTCCTCTTACTACTCTCCCTGCCTGTCCTTGCAGCAGGCATCACAATGTTACTTACAGACCGAAATCTTAATACCACTTTCTTTGACCCAGCAGGAGGGGGGGACCCAATCCTTTATCAACATCTATTTTGATTTTTTGGCCACCCAGAAGTTTATATTCTTATTCTTCCAGGCTTCGGTATAATTTCCCACATCGTTGCGTACTACTCTGGTAAAAAAGAACCCTTTGGATATATAGGCATGGTTTGAGCCATGATAGCCATCGGTCTTTTAGGTTTTATCGTTTGAGCCCACCACATGTTCACTGTTGGTATGGATGTAGACACTCGTGCCTACTTTACATCCGCCACTATGATTATCGCTATCCCAACTGGGGTAAAGGTGTTTAGCTGACTAGCTACATTGCATGGTGGCTCAATTAAATGAGAAACACCACTTCTTTGGGCCCTTGGGTTTATTTTCCTATTTACAGTAGGAGGACTAACCGGTATTGTCCTGGCAAACTCCTCACTAGATATCGTACTCCACGACACTTACTATGTGGTTGCCCACTTCCACTACGTTCTATCCATGGGTGCTGTATTTGCCATCATGGGAGCCTTTGTTCACTGATTCCCCCTATTTACAGGGTTTACCCTTCACAGTACATGAACCAAAATTCACTTCGGAATTATGTTTGTTGGTGTAAATTTAACCTTTTTCCCACAGCACTTCCTAGGCCTAGCGGGAATGCCCCGACGTTATTCTGACTACCCAGACGCCTACACACTATGAAATACTGTTTCCTCAATTGGGTCCCTTATCTCCCTAGTTGCCGTAATTATATTCCTATTTATTCTTTGGGAAGCCTTTGCTGCTAAACGGGAAGTAGCATCAATCGAACTAACTTCAACTAACGTAGAATGGCTACACGGATGCCCTCCCCCTTACCACACATTTGAGGAACCAGCATTTGTACAAGTACAAGCAAATTAACGAGAAAGGGAGGAATTGAACCCCCATGTGCTGGTTTCAAGCCAACCGCATAACCACTCTGCCACTTTCTTCCATAAGACACTAGTAAAACAGTCTATTACACTGCCTTGTCAAGGCATAATTGTGGGTTAAAACCCCGCGTGTCTTGAGCATTTTGCTATAATGGCACATCCCTCACAACTAGGATTCCAAGACGCGGCCTCACCTGTTATAGAAGAACTTCTTCATTTCCACGACCACGCTCTTATGATTGTTCTTCTTATTAGCACTCTAGTGCTTTATATCATCGTAGCAATAGTCTCTACTAAACTTACCAACAAGTATATCCTTGATTCTCAAGAAATTGAAATCGTTTGAACTATTCTCCCAGCAGTAATCCTCATTCTTATCGCCCTTCCTTCCCTTCGAATTCTCTACCTCATGGACGAGATTAATGATCCCCACCTCACCATCAAAGCTATAGGACACCAATGATACTGAAGCTATGAATATACCGACTATGAAGACCTTGGATTTGACTCCTACATAGTTCCTACCCAAGATCTGGTCCCCGGACAGTTTCGCCTACTGGAAGCAGATCACCGAATAGTAGTCCCTGTTGAATCTCCGATCCGAGTCCTCGTCTCAGCTGAAGATGTACTTCACTCCTGAGCTGTCCCTTCTTTAGGTGTAAAAATAGACGCAGTCCCCGGACGACTAAACCAAACAGCCTTTATTGCCTCTCGACCTGGGGTATTCTACGGACAATGTTCCGAAATTTGTGGGGCTAACCACAGCTTCATGCCCATCGTTGTTGAAGCAGTACCCCTAGAACACTTTGAGAAGTGATCCACTATGATACTTGAAGATGCCTCACTAAGAAGCTAAATCGGGAATAGCGTTAGCCTTTTAAGCTAAAGACTGGTGGTCCCCAACCACCCCTAGTGACATGCCCCAACTCAACCCTGCCCCCTGATTTGCCATTCTGGTATTCTCGTGACTGGTTTTCTTAACTGTTATTCCCCCAAAAGTCCTCGGCCACACCTTCACAAATGAGCCTACTTCACAAAGCACTGAAAAAGCTAAACCTGAGCCCTGAAACTGACCATGACACTAAGCTTCTTTGACCAATTTATAAGCCCCTCATATATGGGTGTCCCACTCATTGCTGTAGCATTAACTCTCCCCTGAATTCTCTTACCAACACCATCTGCCCGATGACTAAACAACCGCCTTATTACACTTCAAGGATGATTTATTAACCGGTTTACCCAACAACTTCTTCTGCCCTTAAACCTCGGTGGCCATAAATGAGCAGTTCTATTAACATCATTGATATTATTCCTTATTACCCTAAATATGTTAGGCCTACTCCCATACACCTTCACCCCTACTACACAACTTTCTCTTAATATAGGCCTTGCAGTACCCCTATGACTCGCAACAGTAATTATTGGAATACGAAATCAACCCACCGCTGCCCTCGGCCACCTTTTACCTGAAGGAACCCCTGTACCCCTAATTCCAGTTCTAATCATTATCGAGACAATTAGCCTCTTTATCCGACCCCTTGCCCTAGGAGTTCGACTGACAGCCAACCTAACAGCAGGACACCTCCTAATTCAGCTGATCGCAACAGCAGCTTTCGTACTACTACCCCTTATGCCAACGGTTGCAATCCTTACTGCCCTAGTCTTATTTTTACTTACCCTCCTCGAAATTGCTGTCGCTATAATTCAAGCCTACGTATTTGTACTCCTATTAAGTCTTTACCTACAAGAAAACGTTTAATGGCACACCAAGCACACGCATACCACATGGTTGACCCAAGCCCCTGACCACTCACCGGCGCAATTGCCGCCCTTTTACTAACATCAGGCACTGCAGTCTGATTCCACTTTCACTCGCTCACACTTCTTACTATGGGCAATATTCTGCTGCTTCTCACCATATATCAGTGGTGACGAGACATTATTCGAGAAGGCACCTTCCAAGGACACCACACCCCGCCTGTTCAGAAAGGATTACGCTATGGTATAATTTTATTCATCACATCTGAAGTGTTCTTTTTCTTGGGTTTCTTCTGAGCCTTTTACCACGCTAGCCTTGCCCCTACTCCTGAACTAGGAGGCTGCTGACCTCCTACAGGAATTACGCCTCTTGACCCATTTGAAGTTCCACTTCTTAATACAGCAGTCCTACTAGCATCTGGTGTTACTGTTACATGAGCGCATCACAGCATTATGGAGGGAGAACGAAAACAAGCTATTCAATCCCTTACTCTCACTATCTTACTGGGGTTCTACTTCACCTTTCTTCAAGCCATAGAATACTACGAGGCACCATTTACAATCGCTGACGGTGTATATGGCTCTACTTTCTTTGTTGCCACAGGGTTTCACGGCCTACACGTAATTATTGGCTCCACCTTCTTAGCAGTTTGCTTACTCCGACAAATCCAATACCACTTCACATCCGAACATCACTTTGGCTTTGAAGCTGCCGCCTGATATTGACACTTTGTAGACGTCGTGTGACTATTCCTTTACGTCTCTATCTACTGATGAGGCTCATAATCTTTCTAGTATTAATACGTATAAGTGACTTCCAATCACCCGGTCTTGGTTAAAATCCAAGGAAAGATAATGAATTTAATCACAACCATCATTACTATTACCGTTCTTCTATCCGCAGTACTAGCAACTGTTTCTTTCTGGTTACCACAAATTACACCAGATGCAGAAAAACTGTCCCCCTATGAATGTGGGTTTGACCCACTAGGATCTGCCCGACTACCATTCTCCCTACGATTTTTTCTGGTGGCTATTTTATTCCTTTTATTTGACTTAGAAATTGCCCTTCTCCTCCCACTTCCTTGGGGTGATCAACTAACAACACCAGCCCTAACTCTCGCCTGATCTGCCGCCGTACTTGCCCTACTCACTCTTGGCCTAATTTATGAGTGAACACAGGGCGGGTTAGAGTGAGCTGAATAGGCAGTTAGTCCAAAACAAGACCCTTGATTTCGGCTCAAAAGACCATGGTTTAAGTCCATGACCGCCTTATGACACCAGTACACTTCAGCTTTACCTCAGCCTTTATTCTAGGGCTTATAGGACTCGCATTTCACCGCACCCACCTTCTCTCGGCCCTCCTTTGCCTAGAGGGGATAATACTCTCTTTATTTATTGCACTCTCCTTGTGGGCCCTTCAGATGGAAGCAACCGGCTATTCAGTAGCCCCTATACTATTATTGGCCTTTTCAGCTTGCGAAGCCAGCGCAGGACTGGCTCTTCTGGTAGCAACTGCACGAACACACGGCACCGACCGACTCCAAAGCCTAAACCTACTTCAATGTTAAAAATCCTCATCCCAACACTAATGCTCTTCCCAACAATCTGGCTAAGCTCTGCAAAATGGCTGTGGACAACATCAATTGCCCAAAGTTTAATTATTGCCATAGCGAGCTTATCCTGGTTAAAATGGTCATCAGAGACCGGATGATCCTCATCTAATCTTTACTTAGCAACAGACCCACTATCGACACCATTATTGGTATTGACCTGCTGGTTACTCCCCCTTATAATTCTTGCTAGCCAAAACCACATCTCCCCCGAACCTCTTAATCGCCAACGAACCTACATCACTCTTTTGGTATCCCTACAAACATTTTTAATCTTAGCATTCGGTGCTACGGAAATCATTATATTTTATATCATATTTGAAGCTACGTTACTCCCAACCCTCATTCTTATTACCCGCTGGGGTAATCAAACGGAACGCCTTAATGCTGGCACCTACTTCTTATTTTATACCCTAGCCGGATCACTACCACTTCTTGTGGCTCTTCTACTCCTACAAAATGATAACGGAACACTGTCAATACTGACCCTGCAGTACTCAAAACCCCTAAACCTTTTAACGTGAGGGGATAAATTATGATGGACTGCCTGCCTATTGGCTTTCCTTGTAAAAATACCACTATATGGCGTTCACCTTTGACTACCCAAGGCTCACGTAGAAGCCCCAATTGCAGGGTCCATAGTTCTAGCAGCTGTGCTTCTTAAACTGGGGGGATATGGCATAATGCGTATAATGGTCATACTAGACCCGCTCACTAAAGAGATAGCATACCCCTTTATTGCCCTAGCCCTTTGGGGAATCATCATAACCGGATCAATCTGCCTCCGTCAAACAGACCTAAAATCACTAATTGCATACTCTTCAGTTGGACATATGGGCCTAGTTGCGGGGGGAATTCTAATTCAGACACCCTGAGGATTTACGGGTGCAATTATCCTTATGATCGCACACGGACTTGCCTCCTCAGCACTATTCTGCCTGGCTAACACAAGCTACGAACGCACACATAGTCGAACCATGCTCCTAGCTCGGGGCATACAAATAGTCCTTCCCTTAATGACTACCTGGTGATTTGCAGCCAGCTTAGCCAATCTAGCCCTCCCACCTCTACCAAACCTAATAGGTGAACTAATGATTATTACTTCCATATTTAATTGATCATACTGAACACTGCTCCTTACAGGTGTTGGCACACTTATTACAGCCAGCTATTCCTTATACCTATTCCTAATAACACAACGGGGGCCTCTACCCGCCCATATTATTGCCCTTGAACCATCCCACACCCGTGAACACCTACTTATTACCCTTCACCTCCTCCCGATCATTCTCCTAATCTTTAAACCGGAGCTGATATGAGGCTGATGTTTCTGTAGATATAGTTTAACCAAGACATTAGATTGTGATTCTAAAAATAGAGGTTAAACCCCTCTTATCCACCGAGAGAAGTCCGTTCGACAGTAGCGACTGCTAATCTTCTACCCCCTCGGTTAAACTCCGTGGTTCACTCGAGCTTCTAAAGGATAACAGCTCATCCGTTGGTCTTAGGAACCAAAGACTCTTGGTGCAAATCCAAGTAGCAGCTATGCACCCAACTACACTAATCTTAAGCTCGACCTTATTAATGATCTTCGCACTTCTTATTTACCCCCTTATAACCACCCTTAACCCAGCCCCTCGTCAAGGAGACTGAGCCCTCACCCATGTAAAAACCGCCGTCAAAATAGCTTTTCTAGTAAGCCTAATCCCCCTACTCATTTTTTTAGATCAGGGGACCGAAACGATCGTTACTAACTGGCAATGAATAAATACCTCGGCATTTGATGTAAACCTTAGCTTTAAGTTCGATCACTATTCTATTATCTTTACCCCAATTGCCCTTTATGTAACTTGATCAATTCTTGAGTTTGCATCATGATATATACATGCCGACCCTAACATAAACCGATTCTTTAAATATCTTTTACTCTTTCTCGTAGCCATGATTGTACTGGTGACTGCCAACAACATATTTCAGTTGTTCATCGGATGGGAGGGTGTAGGCATTATATCATTTCTACTTATTGGATGATGATACGGCCGAGCAGATGCCAATACAGCTGCTATACAAGCCGTAGTATACAATCGGGTGGGGGATGTTGGACTCATCTTAAGTATAGCATGATTTGCAACAAACCTCAACTCATGAGAAATTCAACAAATATTCGCCTCCTCAAAAGACCTTGACCTTACGATACCCCTAATAGGTCTTATTTTAGCCGCCACTGGCAAATCAGCACAATTTGGACTCCATCCCTGACTCCCTTCCGCAATGGAAGGCCCTACGCCGGTATCTGCCCTACTACACTCTAGCACTATAGTTGTTGCAGGAATTTTTCTACTCATTCGACTACACCCCATAATGGAAAATAACCAGACAGCCCTTACTACCTGCCTGTGCCTTGGAGCCCTCACCACACTCTTTACCGCTACTTGCGCATTGACACAAAACGACATTAAGAAAATCGTCGCATTCTCCACATCCAGCCAACTAGGATTAATAATAGTCACCATTGGACTTAATCAACCACAGTTAGCCTTCCTTCACATTTGCACACACGCATTTTTTAAAGCTATACTATTCCTGTGCTCTGGGTCAATTATTCACAGCCTTAACGATGAACAGGACATCCGAAAAATAGGGGGTATACACAACCTCACCCCCCTTACTTCTTCCTGTCTCACAATTGGGAGCTTGGCACTTACCGGCACCCCTTTCTTAGCAGGGTTCTTTTCTAAGGATGCCATTATTGAAGCCTTAAATACATCACACCTTAACGCCTGAGCCCTTACACTTACCTTATTGGCCACCTCCTTCACTGCTGTATATAGCCTGCGTATCGTATTTTTCGTGTCCATAGGACATCCCCGATTTACAGCTTTATCACCCGTCAACGAGAACAACCCTGCTGTTATTAATCCAATTAAACGATTGGCCTGAGGCAGCATTGTTGCTGGACTTTTAATCACATCTAACTTCCTGCCCTCCAAAACCCCCATCATAACTATACCCCTCCCCCTTAAAATAGCTGCCCTCCTGGTTACCATCATAGGACTTTTAATTGCACTAGAACTAGCATCACTAACTAACAAACAATTTAAGACAACCCCAAATCTTGTCCTTCATAATTTTTCTAACATACTAGGGTTTTTTCCAGCCATCGTCCACCGACTAACCCCCAAGCTCAACTTAACCCTAGGACAAGCTATTGCTAGCCAACTAGTCGACCAAACATGATTTGAAAAAGTCGGGCCAAAAAGCATTATTTCTACTCATCTTCCTATAATTACTGCTACAACCAACATTCAGCAGGGAATAATTAAAACATACCTCACCCTCTTTTTCCTCTCAACAGCACTAGCCCTATTATTGACCCTCACCTAAACTGCTCGAAGGGCCCCCCGACTCAAACCCCGGGTCAATTCCAGTACTACAAAAAGTGTTAACAAAAGTACCCATGCACATACAACTAACATTCCACCACCTAAAGAGTATATAAAAGCCACCCCACTTGTATCCCCCCGCAGCACAGAAAACTCTTTAAACTCATCCACTGCCGCTCAAGAAGTCTCATATCACCCACCCCAAAACCAACCTGCAACCAACACCACCCCGACCACGTACGCCATAACATACCCTAAAACGGAACGATCCCCCCAAGACTCCGGGAAAGGCTCAGCTGCTAAGGCAGCCGAGTACGCAAACACCACAAGCATTCCACCCAAGTAAATCAAAAATAATACCAAGGATAAGAAAGATCCCCCATGCCCAACCAATACCCCACAACCCACACCCGCTGCTACTACTAACCCTAAAGCAGCAAAGTACGGAGCAGGGTTAGATGCTACAGCGACAAGCCCCAACACCAACCCTAAAAGAAATAAAGACACAAGATAAGTCATAATTCCTGCTCGGACTCTAACCGAAACTAATGACTTGAAAAACCACCGTTGTAATTCAACTACAAGAACCATAATGGCCAACCTCCGAAAAACCCACCCCCTACTAAAAATTGCTAATGACGCACTAGTCGACCTTCCAGCCCCTTCAAACATCTCAGTGTGATGAAACTTTGGATCACTATTGGGCTTGTGTCTAGCTACCCAAATCCTCACCGGACTATTTTTAGCTATACACTACACCTCTGATATCTCTACAGCTTTTTCCTCTGTGTGCCACATTTGCCGAGATGTTAGTTACGGATGACTCATCCGAAACATCCACGCTAACGGAGCATCTTTCTTTTTCATTTGCATTTATATACACATTGCCCGAGGACTTTACTACGGCTCATACCTATATAAAGAAACCTGAAACATTGGAGTTGTACTTCTCCTACTAACAATAATGACAGCCTTCGTAGGCTATGTTTTACCATGAGGGCAAATATCTTTCTGAGGCGCAACCGTAATTACGAACCTCTTATCGGCCGTCCCTTACGTAGGAGGAGCCCTAGTACAATGAATTTGAGGAGGTTTCTCCGTAGATAACGCCACTTTAACACGGTTCTTTGCCTTCCACTTCTTATTTCCCTTTGTTATTGCAGCTGCCACAGTCCTTCACCTTCTCTTCCTTCATGAAACAGGGTCCAATAACCCAGCGGGGATTAACTCCGATGCCGACAAAGTCTCGTTTCACCCTTACTTCTCATACAAAGACCTGCTTGGGTTTGTAGCCATGCTTCTAGGTTTAACCTCCCTAGCCCTATTTGCACCTAATCTTCTAGGGGACCCAGACAATTTTACACCAGCTAACCCACTAGTCACCCCACCCCACATCAAGCCTGAGTGATACTTCTTGTTTGCCTACGCAATCCTACGCTCAATCCCCAATAAACTAGGAGGAGTTCTTGCATTACTATTCTCTATCCTGGTCCTAATAGTTGTTCCTGTCCTTCACACCTCTAAACAACGGGGCCTAACTTTCCGACCACTCACCCAATTCTTGTTCTGAACCCTAGTGGCAGACATACTAATCCTCACCTGAATTGGAGGCATACCTGTAGAACACCCGTTTATCATCATCGGTCAAGTGGCCTCCGTAATCTATTTCACCATCTTCCTAATTTTGGCCCCGCTAGCCGGATGAGCCGAAAACAAAGCCCTCGAATGAGCCTGCCCTAGTAGCTCAGTGTAAGAGCGCCGGTCTTGTAATCCGGAGGCCGGAGGTTAAAACCCTCCCTAGTGCTCAGAGAGAGGAGATTTTAACTCCCACCCTTAACTCCCAAAGCTAAGATTCTAAGTTAAACTACCCTCTGACGCGCCTATGTTAAATAAAGGATGTAATATACCTCATACATTGTGTATATATTACATGATTATGTATAATATTGCATGTATGTATTTACCCATAAGGTAAATCGGCATGAGTAGTACATTATATGTATTATCAACATAAGTGGTTTCAACCCCTCATACATCAGCACAAATCCAAGGTTGACAATAAGCAAAATAGGGACACAACCATATTTATTACTTTGACCTGGATTAATTGTTATAACAACACAACTTCAGCTAACACGAGCTCTGTCTCTATCCACCAACTCTAATCATCGGTGCCACTTAATGTAGTAAGAACCGACCAACGATTTATCGATAGGCATACTATTAATGATGATCACGGACAGAACTCGAGAGTCGCATTTAGTGAACTATTTCTTGCATTTGGCTCCTATTTCAAGTACAATCCTTAAGAAACCACTCACTGAAAGCCGAATGCCATGCATCTGGTTGATGCGGTTAACCTTATTGCCCGTTACCCACCAAGCCGGGCGTTCTCTTATATGCATAGGTTTACCTCTTTTTTTTTCCTTTCAGCTTGCATCTCACAGTGTAAACTAAGAAGAACTAATAAGGTCGAACTAAACTTTGAAGCAGAGAACTAATGATGAATGTTGTAAAGATATTATATAAAGAATCACATATATGGATATCAAGTGCATAAGGTTAATTCTTTCCTCACAAAACACTATTGGAATCCCCCGGCTTCTACGCGACAAACCCCCCTACCCCCCTACGCTGGGCGATCCTTGTTTTCCTGTCAAACCCCTAAACCAGGAAGTCTCGATTAGCGCTATATCTTTTAATTATATATTAATGAATCTTTATTGCATTTTAGAGCAATTTGGCACCGACAATGCTGTCATATGGGCCATATTTATAATTAAAGTATATATTAATGATTTTAATTCATTATAATCTTATATTAATATACTGCCATAACGGCATCCTATATTAAAATATACACTATATAAGCATC